TCCAGCTATTTTATCCCCCACTTTGATTTCACGTTTATGTGAAATATATACACGAATCCTTTCTTGATTATAATTGGAACCCCCCTTTCTACGGATCCATCTCACATCAATAACTCGGCCCCTTCCACCTATAGGTAGTCTTAGCGAAGTTTCTTTTGAAGTGGATACCTGAATGCCAAGTATAGCTCGTAATAATCTATCCTCTGGGGCATATGATGATTCATTCGCTGTCTGAGGTGTTAATTTACCTACTAAGATATCACCTGTTTCTATCCAAGATCCCAGCATAACAATTCCATTTCTGTCTAAATTTCGGAGTAAATGAGCCTCTAAATGCGGAATCTCCTTAGTTATTCTTTCAGGACCTTGGCTTGTTACATGAGTCTGAATTTCATATTTCCGGATGTGAAAAGAAGTATAAATATCTTCATAAATCAGACGTTCACTAATTAGTACTGCGTCTTCAAAATTGTAACCTTCCCATGGCATATAAGCTACTAATACATTTTTTCCTAAAGCGAGTTCCCCACCAGCTGTGGCCGCACCACCCGCTAGAATTTGTCCCTTTTTAATATATTTACCCCGCCGAACCTGAGTTTTTTGATGCATAAAAGTATTCTTGTTGGAACGTTGATACATAACTAATGGAATGCTTAGAGTATCCCCATTACTTGAGAAAACGATCTTGTGAGTATCAGTATAAATGATTTTTCCCTTGTGTTCGGCTATAGCTGAAATACCCGAATCTAGAGCCGTTTGGCCTTCCAACCCAGTTCCAACAATGCACTTTTCAGAACGAGAAAGGGGAACTGCTTGGCGCTGCATATTAGAACTCATTAAAGCTCGATTCGCATCATTATGCTCGATAAAAGGAATGAGGGAAGCTCCAATAGAAAAATATTGGAAAGGAAAAATGCTTCTAAGATGAATCTCTTCCCATGCAATAGTCAGGAATTCTTGACGATATCGAGCCGGAACAACCTGTTGTTCTTGAATACCCCGATTCAAGGCCAAAGAATTTCCTGCTGCTACCATATAATATTCATCTCTATTTGGTGATAAATAAACCATCTGTGCCTCTTTTGATCTCTCAGATAATTCATAAAAAGGACTCTCTATAGATCCCCAATAACCAACCTTAACATGAGTAGCTAATGATCCAATAAGTCCAACATTGATTCCTTCGGACGTGTCAATTGGGCAAATACGTCCATAGTGACTCGGGTGGATATCTCGTATCCGAAAACTAGCAGTTCGCCCCGTCAATCCCCCAGGACCCAAATAACTCCATTTTCGCCCATGAACAATTTGTGTCAACGGATTAGTTCGATCCAAAACTTGAGATAAAGGGTGTAGGCCAAAAAACGATTCATAAGTAGTTGTTAATGAAGTTGAAGTTACCAAATTTTGAGGAGTCGGTATCAATTTATGCCTGATTGCTCCACATATAGTTCCTCGAACCGCATTTTCTAAACGAACAAGAGCCAATCCGAATTGATCCTGTAATAGATCTGCGACAGAACGAATACGTTTATTTTTCAAGTGATTCATATCGTCAAGTATACCCATTCCAAATTTCATTTCAATCAAATGATCCACAGCAGCCAATAGATCTTGTGGTAACAAAAATGTATTGTTTTGGGGTATATCAAGATTCAGTCTCCGGTTTATATTTCGTCGACCAATCTTTCCTAATTCACATCTTTGGTAAAAAAATTTCTTTTGTAATTCCTTGCATAAGGACTCAGAAAATACCGGATCTCCACCTACCCCTACACAAGCAAATTGTTGATAAAACTCCAGAATAGCATTTTCTTTTGACCCAATCTTTTTTTTCTCTTTTTCATTCGGGAAAGACAAGAAAATCTCAGGGTAACAAACATTATCTAGAATTTCTCTTATATTCGAACCCATAGCTGATGATAGAACTAGAATAGATATTTTTTGTTTTCTACTTACACGGGCCCATATCCTTGCTTTTCTGTCAATTTCTAATTCTGACCTTCCCCCCCAATCCGATATTATAGTACTGGTATAGACAGAAATTCCGTTATGTTCCAATTCTGAACGGTAGTAAATACCAGGACTTTGCAATATTTGGTTGATCACAATTCGGTATATTCCATTTACTATAGAGGTTCCAAAAGAATTCATTATAGGGATGTTCCCAATAAAAACTGTTTGTTCTTGCATATTTCTATCGGTTTTCCAAATTAAGACCGCGGGTACATATAATTCAGAAGAATATGTGAGTGATTCATATACAGCATCTCTTTCTTTTATCAAGGGCTCTACCAATTGATATGTTTCCACAAATAAATTAAATTCAATTTCTTGATCTCTATCTTCAATTTTTGGAAACTTATGAAATTCTTCCGCCAAGCCCTGATTAATGAACCTAAAAAATCCCTCAAATTGTATCTGAATAAATCCAGGTATTGTGGACATTCCTTCATTTCCATTCTGGAGCATCTTAATCTGAAGTTTCCTCTTTATTGAAAAAATCCCATTATTGGCTTAGCTCACTATTCATCGAACCATACCGATCGATCTAGCAATGATGGAATGGGTATTCTGTTTACTGAATCACATAAAATTTTAGCCAACTCTATCCATATATATCATACGTATGAACGGAAGCAAGACAGAGAAATGGAGGGCATTTTTTACGCAAGTTCGAATTTGAGCCAGGTACAAATAGAAAGAAATTAAAATTGATAAAGCATTCCTGGGAAAAAATTATGTCACTTAGGTTGACGGAGTCTTTTATCGGTATCGGATAAGAAAATTGATCCAATTTCTACCCAATTCTTTTATTATGATATTACGATCAGGGTACAAAAAATAAAAAAGAAATGAATTTGGGAATCAATCCGCTCTCTATGAATGAGATAAAAACAGAAGAATCAGGAATAGCATAGAGTTTAACTATTTTTAGCACAAACGCTCAAAAAGTAATTCGCAAATCTTTTTTGGTAGTAGAATTTATAAAATACAATTGAATTGCGTACGTAATACTCATAGGAGTAATCTTTAGGAAGTACATACCGGCACATGCCGATATAGCTATCCATATATCGCATCTTTTCTCATAATTGAACTTGGTGCAACATAGGTCAAGTCGCACTCGATCAAAAATCATAATGTCTATTTTCTATTCATTCGGTATCCACGTATAAAAATTCCAGCTCTGTAGTTTACACTGTTCTGGGGTTTACATATACACATATAATATTATAATTAATATTAAAATATTAATATTTAGAATATAATATTAGAAAATATAATATTAGAATATTATAATTGATTATAATTGTAATTGATAATAATTAGTCGTAAATCAATTGGATTTTTCATCCATTAAGGGAATACAAATGGAATTTGGCGACATGGCCAAGTGGTAAGGCGGGGGACTGCAAATCCTTTATCCCCAGTTCAAATCTGGGTGTCGCCTGATCAACAAAAAAAGACTTGGAAGTTTTTAATCCTGCTGATCGAACTTGACAAATTCTTGCCCCGCAAAAGCATAGGCAAGGGACTAGATCTGTCGATACTTGATTTTGAGAACCCGTAGGTCCTATAAAAGACTGTCATCTTTTTTATAAAAATTTATAAAAATCTGGTTTCTGAGTGTGGCTCAAACAGATACCAATAAATCTGAAGCAATCCAATCTTATTAATGCATTGGTTTGGGCTATTCTGAATTGAACCAAATAAAAGAAATAATGATAATTCATTCTATTCTGGGCATCAGAACTATGAAAATAAGAAGTCGTAAATCTTGGTATCCAAGGATTCCTAAGAGACACTCCATTTTGGTTCCTAAGGTTAAAGATGTGGAAAGAACTGAGCGAGGATACTTTGTATCCAAACTCAGGATAGGCTCTGAGTGCTCAGAAATGAAATCAAAATGGTTATTCTTCTTTTCTTATTTTTTTTTTTCTTCTATTTCATTATCTATCTTATATATCTTATATTTTCATTATCTATCTTATATATCTTATATATATATAATATAAATATAATATAATATAAATATAATAATAATATAATAATAAATAAATAATAATATAATAAATAATAATATAATAATAATATATATTTAATTTTATATTTTTTTTATATATTTTTATATTTTATTTTATTCTTTCCAATTTTCCAATTCTTTCAATTTCAATAGAATCTATTGACTAAGAAATAAAGGACCTTTTTACGAGTGGATTCGTAAAATTGTTTCATCACTAGCCGTAAGTAAGAATCCTATTTTGACTCTGCACCATTGATTCCACTATAATTATGAATTAATAATGGAATAAATACTTCATTTCATAGAGATAAGGGACATCATTCACATGGATATAGTAAGTCTCGCTTGGGCTGCTTTAATGGTAGTGTTTACATTTTCTCTTTCACTTGTAGTATGGGGAAGGAGTGGGCTTTAGAGCTAGGAATATTAATATTACTAATTTAGTACTTTACTGAATAATATAATTCTATCAATTGTGATCGTTTTGCCAAAGCTGAAAAAAAAAAAATACCTTGACTTAGTTTAGTTTATCTATATTCGTTTAATTCTAAATATTAGTAAATATTAGAATTAGATAATTATATATTTTTTATATTATTATTTATTATATTATATTATATATTATTATTATATTATAAATATTAAAATATTAATTAAATATTAATTATTTAATAATTATTTAATTATTAATATTTTATTTTATATTATATAATTTTATAATTTAGAATTATATATATTTTATATATATATATATTTTTTATTTTTATTTTGTTATTATTATATATATTATATAATTTATATATTATATAATATATAATATTTATATAATTTAATAGAATTTATTATATAATTATATTATCTAATAACTATCTAACTAATAATTTAATATTTAATATATATTAGAATATTAGATATGTATAATTGATATGTATAATTATGGTATATATATATATATATATGATGGTATTATAGT